CGGGCGGTCTTGGTCCTATTGAAAATACCAGTGAAAGTGAAGATCCGAATAGAAATGATATGAAGAAAAATAGTCATAGTTGGGGTAGTCGTGACAATTCTAGTTACAGCAATGTTGATTATTTATTCGGCGTCAAGGACATTCGGAATTTCATCTCTGATGAAACTTTTTTAGTTATGGATAGAAATGGGCACAGTTATTCCATATATTTTGATATTGAAAATCATATTTTCGAGATTGATAGTGGGCATTTTTTTCAGAGTGAACTAGAAAGTTCTTTTTATAGTTATTGGAATTTTAGTTATCTAAATAATGGATCTAACAATGACGATCCTCACGATGATCATTACATGGATGATACTCAATATAGTTGGAATAATCACATTAATAGTTGTATTGACATTTATCTTGAGTCTCAAATCTTTATTGATACTTACATTGTAAGTGGTAGTGACAATTCCAGTAACAGTTACATTTCTCGTTCCGTTTGTGGTGAAAGTAAGGGGTCCGATATAAGTACCAGCACGAATGGTAGCACTATAATAGAAAGTTCCAATGATCTGGATGTAACTCAAAAATACAGACATTTGTGGGTTCAATGTGAAAATTGTTATGGATTAAATTATAAGAAAATTTTAAAATCAAAAATGAATCTTTGTGAACAATGTGGATATCATTTGAAAATGAGTAGTTCCGATAGAATCGAACTTTCGATCGATCCGGATACTTGGGATGCTATGGATGAAGACATGGTTTCTTTGGATCCCATTGAATTTCATTCGGAAGAGGAGCCTTATAAAGATCGTATCGATTCTTATCAACGAAAGACAGGATTAACTGAAGCCGTTCAAACAGGTATAGGCCAATTAAACGGTATTCCCATAGCACTTGGGGTTATGGATTTTCAGTTTATGGGGGGTAGTATGGGATCCGCGGTTGGGGAGAAAATAACCCGTTTGATTGAGTACGCTACTAACAAATTTCTCCCTCTTATTATAGTATGTGCTTCCGGGGGGGCGCGTATGCAAGAGGGAAGTTTGAGTTTAATGCAAATGGCTAAAATATCTTCTGCTTTATATGATTATCAATCAAATAAAAAGTTATTCTATGTACCAATTCTTACATCTCCTACTACAGGGGGGGTAACTGCGAGTTTTGGTATGTTGGGAGATATCATTATTGCCGAACCCAATGCCTATATTGCATTTGCGGGTAAAAGAGTAATTGAACAAACATTGAATAAAACAGTACCTGAAGGTTCACAGGCGGCTGAATATTTATTCCAGAAGGGCTTATTCGATCTAATCGTACCACGTAATCCTTTAAAAAGCGTTCTGAGTGAGTTATTTCAGCTCCACGCTTTCTTTCCTTTGAATCAAAATTCAATAGAGCATTAAGTTCCTTTTTTATTTGTAGCAAACAAATAGTTAGTTTATCAGAATCCAAGTAAAACGAATATGAATGGGGTTTCTTTGTTGACATAAGATCTAAATTGTAAAAAGAAATCAAAAGTTGTGGATAACTCCTTTTTATCTATATTCTTGATTACTAATTCAGTTAAGAGGCCTCTATCAACAAGAAAAATAGTGAATTCTTATTTTCGTTAAATTCTAGGAAAATAAAAATATGTATATAATCCAAATATAAAATTCTAGAATATAGAAACTATAGATATGATATATGCTTTTGTACCTTCTATACTCACTTAGATATATACTTAGATTTATACTAATCTTTATCTTTATAATATTAATTATCTTTATAATTTAATATAAATAATAATAATAACAGGTACAAATAGTAAATTGAGGTATCCTTTATATGACAACTTTCGACTTTCCCTCTGTTTTGGTGCCTTTAGTAGGCTTAGTATTTCCGGCAATGGCAATGGCTTCTTTATTTCTTCATGTTCAAAAAAATAAGACTGTTTAGATCTGATGGGCCCAACTCTGATCCATTTTTTTTTTCAAAACTAAGACTTGTATCATAACGCAGATACCTATTTAGTGTAAGAAAAGAAGGTATAACATGCGGCGTTTCCGTCGAAAAGGGGCTCTTTGGCCTGTAGAAAGATGATATGGGGGTAAAGGAATTCTATCTATTTGAAAAAATCTCAGGATCGCCGGATGGCTGAACTGTAAAATCGGTACATCTATATGTATATTGATATATGTATATTGATGGGATCATATGTATATTGATGGGATCATACGAAGGGTATTTTTTTTTTTTAGATCTAACCAATTTGATAAATTACTCTTAAAGGTTCACATCAAACTAGTACTAGTTGATGAGAGTTACTTCGGAAACAAAAAGAGTAAAGTCTAGGGTATTCTCTCAATTCCAATAAAACGAAACCAGATCAAGTATGAGTTGTCGATCAGAACATATATGGATACAACCTATAACGGGGTCGCGAAAAACAAGTAATTTCTGCTGGGCCATTATCCTTTTTTTAGGTTCATTAGGATTCTTATTGGTTGGAACTTCCAGTTATCTTGGGAGAAACTTGATATCTTTATTTCCGTCTCAGCAAATCCTTTTTTTTCCACAAGGGATTGTGATGTCTTTCTATGGGATCGCGGGTCTCTTTATTAGCTCCTATTTGTGGTGCACAATTTCGTGGAATGTAGGGGGTGGTTATGATCGATTCGATAGAAAAGAAGGAATGGTGTGTATTTTTCGTTGGGGATTCCCTGGAAAAAATCGTCGCATCTTCCTCCGATTCCCTATAAAGGATATTCAGTCCGTCAGAATAGAAGTTAAAGAAGGTATTTATGCTCGCCGTGTCCTTTATATGGATATCAGAGGCCAGGGGGCCATTCCCTTGACTCGTACTGATGAGAATGTTACTCCACGGGAAATCGAACAAAAAGCTGCCGAATTGGCCTATTTCTTGCGTGTACCGATTGAAGTATTTTGAGAAATGAGCTGAGAGAGTGAATGCTTTCTCAGCAGTAAGGAAAAACTAAAGAGTCCCCCTTTTCTATACCATAACTTAACTGAAGTTTCTTCATAACGCTCATTCTTTCTAGTCAAAGAAGACGTATACGTAACGTAACAACCACAAAACAAAACAGTGAATAGATTCATAAGTTAGATACTTTGTAATAGAATTCATGCATGAGAGAAATATTGGATGGCGTAGAGTCAACTAATGAGGTCGGTTAATTAAAAATTCATAGACGAGATGAAAAAATGTCAAAAAAGAAAGCATTCAACCCTCTTTTATATCTTGCATCTGTAGTATTTTTGCCCTGGTGGATTTCTCTCTCATTTAATAAAAGTCTGGAATCTTGGGTTACTTATTGGTGGAATACTAGGCAATCTGAAATTTTTTTGAATGATATTCAAGAAAAAAATATTCTCGAAAAATTCATAGAATTGGAGGAAATCTTTCTTTTGGAGGAAATGATCAAGGAATACTCGGAGACACATCTACAAAACCTTCGTATAGGAATCCACAAAGAAACGCTCCAATTAATCAAGATACACAATGAGGATCATATCCATACAATTTTGCACTTCTTGACAAATATAATCTGTTTCGTTATTCTAAGTGGTTATTCAATTTTGGGTAATAAAGAACTTGTTATTCTTAACTCTTGGGCTCAGGAATTCCTATATAACTTAAGTGACACAATAAAGGCTTTTTCGATTCTTTTATTAACAGATTTATGTATCGGATTCCATTCGCCCCACGGTTGGGAACTAATGATTGGCTTTGTCTACAAAGATTTTGGATTTGCTCATAATGATCAAATTATATCTGGTCTTGTTTCTACTTTTCCAGTCATTCTAGATACTCTATTTAAATTTTGGATTTTTCGTTATTTAAATCGTGTTTCTCCGTCACTTGTAGTGATTTATCATTCAATGAATGATTAAAAAAGGATCTACTGATATTAATCCAATTCAATTCTAACGTTTCTTACTTTGTAGTTGTACAGAAGCAAAGCATGTAAAATCATACTTACTCTTTATTTTTCTACCCATCCCAAAGATTTATTCTATATATTAATATTATTTATTCCAGTAAAATTATTCCAGTAAATAGCAGAATTGCAGATAGGGAACTAGGTTAGCGACCTACCAAATTTATTGTAGACATTTTTGGGCTCAATGGTTGGACCATGCAAACTAGAAAGACTTTTTCTTGGATAAAGGAACAAATTACTCGATCCATTTCCGTATCGCTCATGATATATATCATAACTCGGCCATCCATTTCAAGTGCATATCCCATTTTTGCACAGCAGGGTTATGAAAATCCGCGAGAAGCGACTGGTCGTATTGTATGTGCCAATTGCCATTTAGCTAATAAGCCCGTGGATATTGAAGTTCCACAAACGGTACTTCCAGATACTGTATTTGAAGCAGTTGTTCGAATCCCTTATGATATGCAACTAAAACAAGTTCTTGCTAATGGTAAAAAGGGTGCTTTGAATGTAGGGGCTGTTCTTATTTTACCAGAGGGTTTTGAATTAGCTCCTGCTGATCGGATTTCCCCCGAGATAAAAGAAAAGATAGGCAATCTGTCTTTTCAGAGCTATCGCCCCAATAAAAAAAATATTCTTGTTATAGGCCCCGTTCCTGGTCAGAAATATAGTGAAATAACCTTTCCTATCCTTTCCCCGGACCCCGCTACTACGAAAGAGGTTCACTTCTTAAAATATCCTATATATGTAGGCGGAAACAGGGGAAGGGGTCAGATTTATCCCGACGGGAGCAAAAGTAACAATACAGTTTATAATGCTACATCAGCAGGTATAGTAGGTAAAATAATACGAAAAGAAAAAGGGGGTTACGAAATAACCATAGCGGATGCATCGGATGGACGTCAAGTGGTTGATATTATCCCTCCAGGGCCAGAACTTCTTGTTTCAGAAGGCGAATCTATCAAATTGGATCAACCGTTGACGAGTAATCCTAATGTGGGCGGATTTGGTCAGGGAGATGCAGAAATAGTACTTCAAGATCCCTTACGTGTCCAAGGCCTT